AATAGTCTCATAAATGAGGTCGATGCATAGGAAATGAATGCATTTACATTGCGTATAGTAGAGAGATATTTAGATCTCTCTATATATCGAAGAATCTGGATTATAACCCATGACTTCTTTTACTGGATTTTACGGAGCCTGTTCATGCCATGCACGACATGATTGGGTCAAATCATAGAAAAGATTCTCTTTAAGGGACCCGCCTATCCTCTCTATGAGGCTTACATGGTGGGTGGCACAAAGACACATTCTGTTTGAAATTCCAATGCGGCGGATAACAGCATATATCCGCATAGCCCAATCAATAGTTCAAGTCACACACTCCCATAATCCATTTGATTTTCAGAAAATTCACTTCAACTATTCGTATCAAATAAGTAATGCAATGTTGTAAAGTTGAAGAGAAAGATCCAAAGACATGTCTTATTCTTTTCAATAATCCATATTTGTAGCAATGAAATACTCTTATTCCGCCGCCAAGAGAAAAAAATATCAACGATCTATATGCTTTATAAAGGGCCAGAAATCCCTTGCTTACGTATCATTAGGAAATGGATTAACATAAATACAGCGCTAAGAAGGGGTAATACAAAAGTGTGTAAACTATAAAAACGCGTCAAAGTGGATTGTCCCACACTAGCACTCCCGCGCAATAACTCTACCAAAGGCGATCCTATTACAGGAATAGCTTCCGGTACACCTGTTACAATTTTGACTGCCCAATAACCAATTTGGTCCCGAGGTAAGGAATAACCAGTTACACCAAAGGATGCAGTCAATACAGCCAAAACTACACCTGTAACCCAAGTCAATTCGCGAGGTTTTTTAAAACCACCGGTAAGATACACACGAAATACGTGCAAGATCATCATTAGAACCATCATACTTGCCGACCATCGATGGACTGATCGGATTAACCACCCAAAGTTAGCTTCAGTCATTATGTATTGAACAGAAGCAAAAGCCTCAGTAACAGTAGGGCGGTAGTAAAAGGTCATAGCAAATCCGGTAGCTACTTGTACTAAAAAACAAGTAAGTGTAATTCCTCCCAGACAATAAAATATGTTGACATGAGGGGGAACGTACTTACTAGTTATATCGTCCGCAATCGCCTGAATCTCGAGACGTTCTTCGAACCAATCATAGACTTTATTGAGATAGGTAACCCAAAGCTAAGGAACTCCCCCTCCGAGAACTGTATATGAGAATTTCCTCTCGTACAGCTCAAACAAAATCACCCAAATATTATACTCGTTGAAACGGATATGGAATCGAAGGTTTAAAACTAAGGAACCCTCTAATTCAATCTTCTCTGAAGATAGAAAGAGGTCCAAATCCGAAAGCTCTTCTTTGGGGCTATAATGCCAAAAAATCAAGTCGGCTTGTCCGTCTTTATCTTTATGTTGATCGTTAGGGACCTCCTGAATCTTCTCTTTACCTATTTCTTTTATTTTTTTTTTATTTTCTTTGTGTATAATTTTGTACAAATGTGTTCTTACTCTTCTTTTCTTTATTCTTTTTTCTATTAAATTAATAGGAATTCTCTTGTTAAAACCCTATGAATCAATTGAAACCTCAGACTCATACTAGAACCAAAGTGATTCAACAAACCCTGCAATTCCACCTAAGTCCAAAGATTCCATGAGTAAGAACCGTTGGATAACCACTTAATCAATGAGTTTATATACTCACTAAAAAAAAAAAAAGAAATCTACTTTATGCTCTACCTTTGCCCTTGGATCAAAATAAACGCAAACGGGAATTTGAAAGAGGCCAAATCTTTCAATTTCTAACTTTTCATTCTTTTGGAAAATCCTTTTGAGTCCGGCTGCGAGGTCTGAATACTAAGTATGAATCATAGTTCTAATACTTTGTGATCTTCATCTATTCCGTGCTCCGGATACTCGACTGAATATCCGACGAGGTAAAAAAGCACCTATCCCAAGATGACAGACCCGTTCTCTGTACTATTAATAGGATCCATTCTAACAAGTCACACACTCATAATTCCGGGAATACAGAAAGAAAGAAATTCCGCGATCGAACTGCCACAATCACAATAGACTGGGATAAAAATCCTAAACCTACATACTTCACTTTGTATTGAAAAACAAGGACTTTGTTATTTTTAATAAATCTAATTCATTGAAATTCCATCCAGTAAAACAGAGGAATTATAAATCTCCAAAATAATGGATAGGAAGACCGCAAATAGAGCCATTGCGACACCCATCAAAGGAGTAGTTCCCCATCCAGGAGCTACTTTACCATATTCCGAATTTAATGGTTTCAATAAACTCCCTACATTAGTTCTTCTTGGACCGGATCGAGAACTATCCTCAACGGTTTGTGTAGCCATATATCCTCATTTTTTATTCATTGAGATCTGTTGACTTTGTATACCATTCCGTTGTAAATAAAACAAATGATCTTATCACAGATCCAGTATGATCTTGAAATTCTATAATAAAAATGGAAACAGCAACCCTAGTCGCTATCTCTATATCTGGGTTACTTGTAAGTTTTACGGGATATGCCTTATATACTGCTTTTGGGCAACCCTCTCAACAATTAAGAGATCCATTCGAGGAACACGGGGACTAGTTTAAGTAACGAGCCTCCTAATACATTAGGAGGCTCGTTACTTAAATTTTACAATAATGAAAAATTCATTCATTTTTGAGTTGGAACTTTAGGCGGTTCTCGAAAAAAGATCGAGAAAAAAAGGATCCCTAGAGTCGAGACTAAGAGGAATGTATAAACCAATGCTTCCATAAATTCGCTCGTGGTTTACAATTAGAATTAGAGCTTCCCTACCTGTTTATTTGGGATCCTATCCCGGATAAAGTAAAGAGTCTCGACCCAGAAAGGGCAGCGATTCAAATCCAAAATTATCTACTACTTTGCTAATATATATTTTTCTAAGACTCTCCTAACTATGGAACAAATCATAAAAAGAAAAAAAAAAGAGAGTTAAAAAAGAATGGAAATTTGTTGTATCAGACTGCTTGTCTTTTTGTGGTTGGATCCCCCAGTTTTTGGAATGCCCCAAATTCCACTTGCGCATCCAAATCCGGATCAATACCAGCAAAAACGTCTCTGAACAAAGTTCTAGCACCATGCCAAATGTGTCCGAAGAAGAAAAGAAGAGCAAATGAAGCATGCCCAAAAGTAAACCAACCCCTTGGGCTGCTACGAAAAACACCATCGGATTTTAACGCAGCACGATCTAACTCAAAAATTTCACCTAATTGAGCGCGTCTAGCATATTTTTTCACAGTAGCAGGATCACTATAACTGACTCCATTTAGTTCGCCGCCATAGAACTCAACAGTTACACCTACTTGTTCGACACTATACTTGGATTCTGCCCTTCTAAAAGGAACATCAGCCCTAACGATTCCGTCTCCGTCGACCAAAACTACCGGAAATGTTTCAAAAAAAGTAGGCATACGACGTACAAAAAGTTCACACCCTTCTTTATCTCTAAAGACAGGGTGTCCTAACCATCCAACAGCTATCCCATCCCCATTGTCCATTGAGCCCGCTCTGAATAATCCCCCCTTTGCCGGATTATTACCAATATAATCATAAAAGGCTAATTTTTCAGGAATTTTAGACCAAGCTTCTGATAAACTTTGATTTTCGGCCAGTCCAGCACCAACTCTTCGATAGATTTCTTGCTGAAAATATCCCTGATCCCATTGATAACGAGTGGGGCCAAACAATTCGATTGGGGTAGTTGCTGAACCATACCACATAGTTCCAGCAACAACAAAAGCTGCAAAAAAGACAGCAGCAATACTACTGGAAAGGACGGTTTCAATATTGCCCATACGTAATCCTTTGTATAACCGCTGGGGCGGACGGACACTAAGATGGAATAGGCCCGCCAATATGCCCAATGTCCCCGCTGCAATATGATGAGAAGCTATTCCTCCCGGAACAAAGGGATCAAAACCACCGACACCCCACGCTGGATTTACGGCTTGTACCCTTCCGGTTAATCCGTAAGGATCGGACACCCATATCCCAGGACCATACAATCCTGTTACATGAAATGCACCGAAACCAAAGCAAGCCACCCCTGATAGAAATAAATGAATTCCAAAGATCTTGGGCAAATCCAAAGAGGGTTTTCCCGTACGTTCATCAGAAAAGATTTCTAGATCCCAATATACCCAATGCCAGATAGCTGCCAAAAAGCACAAGCCAGATAACACAATATGTGCACCGGCCACACCTTCGTAACTCCAAATACCCGAATTCGTAATAGTCCCTCCTGTGATACTCCATCCACCCCATGAATTGGTTATTCCTAAACGAGTCATGAAAGGTATAACAAACATACCTTGTCTCCACATTGGATCAAGAACAGGGTCAGAGGGGTCAAAAACTGCCAATTCATATAAAGCCATCGAGCCGGCCCAACCAGCAACCAGCGCTGTATGCATTATATGGACAGAAAGCAAACGGCCGGGATCATTCAATACAACGGTATGAACACGATACCAAGGCAAACCCATGGAAATACCCCTTATATCAATAGAAAAGAAACAATAAATAACTTTATTGCATTGGAAAAAGAGGTAAAAAGAGGGGCCTCTTTTACCGCAAATTTTTTCGGAGAAAGGTTAAAGATTCATGCATCTTTGTTCTCTTCTTTTAATAGAAACGGAATAGTTTTTTTCGTAGGAACAAAGAGAAGCAGGTCTATTTTAGATCCGATAAGAATCAATACGCAATGGGTATTGGTTCTTTTTTTCTATGAGGAGAATGCTTCCCTATTTGTTCCTCATTTAAAAGGCCTACATTTTCGTACAAATGGTCCTTTATTCATTCTCTAATGATCTTTTGAATCAGAAAGATCTGTGGATAAATATAGGATAAGAGCCTGTAGTCTTCATTATTAATAGAAGTAAAGAAAGACGTGACACCACACGGTTGCGCTTCCACATCAAAGTACATTCTATTAAGTAAAGAATGAAGTCCATTTCAATGCCAGTTGGTGTTCCAAAAGTACCTTTTCTAAATCCCAATCCCGAACCCGAGCCCGATTCCGCAGTTGAAGAAATTGATAGCATGGAGGAAAAGGCTACTTGGGTTGACTTATAGTGCGACTTGTAAGATCTATTGGGTCGTATGGGATTTCCCCATTTTCTCCCCCGATCGAGATATCCTCCCATTCGCCCAAAACAAATTTTTGAATTTTCAAAAAAAGGAAGCGTGAAGTGCAATTAGATCCATTTTTTGGGGATATCCGGATGAATATTCTAAATTAGAAGAATTTATGGTTGGCTTGGTTGAACCACTAAAATGAAGTATCCAGGCTCCGTTTAGAAAAAGCCCCAATCCGTACTTCCATACTCTAGCTATCTAGGATTTCTACTTGTATCCTAAGTAAGTAAAAGAGAAATATATCTTTCTATTTATTCCTTTTTAAAATGAAAATCTATGAATAAATAGAAAAAGGAATGATCACAAAATGCCAATCAATCGAGTAATATGACAAACATGCCAAATATTTGACGGAAGACATGAAATGAATTGAAAAAAAAAAGGAATTCGTAGCAAAAAGAGGCGGTATTGGTAGCATTTGTACTATATGTGCAAATAGAAATCGGGCAGATCTTGACTCGAAGCAGAGCAGAAACCTAAAAGAATTGACGAAGCCCGGCCTGTTCAGGAACAAGAAAAAAATATCGTGATTTGGATTGGATCGCGATAAAAGAGTATATCAATGAGAAATGAGTTTGATAAGTTTAAAAGAGGGCTGGAATCTACACATTGATTCTTTTTTTCACGGTTTTTGTTGAACCTTTTGGTGAACCGTATGCATCAAAAGATGCATGTACGGCCCCTAAAAGATAAAATTTTATCCTAATTAACCGACTTTATCGGCAAAGACTCCTTTTTTTAGGCCAAGAATTGAAAGAGGAGATTTCAAATAACATCGTGGGTCTTATGATCTATCTCAGTATAGAAGATCCTTACTGGAATCAAACCTTGTATATAAACTCTGTTGGCGGATTTGTATTTCCCGGACTAGCTCTTTATGATACTATTAACTTTGTGCCACCAGACGTAAAGACAGTATGCCTGGGAATAGCCGCCTCGATGGCATCCGTTGTCCTGATCGGAGGAACCGTTACAGAACGTTGCGCATTCCCTCACGCTTGGCGCCAATGAGTTTCGTTTTTTATTTCAAAGAAAAAAGAAGACTATGCCTTCGCCATATGAAATATGAATATTAAGTAATAATAGCATGGCACTTTGAATTCGATACGAGAAAACTTTTTTTGTTTTTTTTTTTCAAAACATTAGATTATGTATCGAAAGAGTAGTATGAAATACGGGGCATCCCCAATTTAATCTTATCTCTTATCTATCACGGACCCTTTTAAGCGTACCAAACCTTTTTGTTTTCACACCAAAAAGCTCTTATCTTCAAAATCTTTCTATCATAAAAGAGTCAAAAAACTTTGGGATTGTTGAATCACAGACGAAATTTTTTATATAAAGCAGCGGAGCCATCATAGTATTTTTGAACTTCTTCGAAAGGAAGGGTGGTAAGTGGATCATTTAACGATCTGGGTCTGATAGGCCCCTATTTTCCCGTTCGGCGAGGGGAATTCAAAACAAATTCCATTGTAAAGCCGTATGCAATGTGCAAAAGATGCCTGTACGGTTGTTCAATTCTTTTTTTCTTATTCTTTATCTTCTATTCTCGGCCTTATCGTGGGAGATGAAAGAAGACCTGATTATATGTATCATCAGGGTAATGATCCATCAACCTCGTATGCAGGATTTTGACGACCGGAGTTTGGAACTTAATTTGGAAGGGACTATACTCTTACATTTGCGCGATAGTATCATACAAATTTATGTCCAGAGAACAAACAAACCTGATTGGGTTATAGCTGTAGACCTGGAAAGGGATGTTTTTATGTCAGCAGAAGAAGCGATAACTTATGGAATTATTGATGGGGTATATGTTTCCGAAGAGGACTATGAAGAATAAAAAAAAAGACGGGACCTCTTCATACACCCCAGGTAATTGAAGATCGCCTATTATTTACCATAAATAAATAAAAAGGTTGGACAAACTTTTACCAGAAGCTTCTTCTCTCTTAATCTCTTAATCTAGAGAATAGAAGAAGAAGCTTCCGGTTAGGAAGCTTCTTCTCTCTTAATCTAGAGAATAGAAGAAGAAGCTTCCGGTTAGGAAGCTTCTTCTCTCTTAATCTAGAGAATAGAAGAAGAAGCTTCCGGTTAGGAAGCTTCTTCTCTCTTAATCTCTTAATCTAGAGAATAGAAGAAGAAGCTTCCGGTTAGGAAGCTTCTTCTCTCTTAATCTAGAGAATAGAAGAAGAAGCTTCCGGTTAGGATGGATCTAAACCAGTCCATTAGGTATACGGTTTAGCATGCCAACTAGTAACCAACTTATTAGAAACTCAAGACAGCCAGTCAGAAAAAAAAAGAAAACCCCTGCTCTTAGGGGATGCCCTCAGCGCCGAGGAAGATGTACTAAGGTGTATGTGTGACTCGTTCAGATCATGGACTCGGAAAATCATTTTCCAGTATCAACGATCAGTACCGGAGAATAAAAGAGAATGAACTCCATTTACTATCTAACAAAATGGATCCTATCATATTCTTCTACTGGGTCTGAAATTTATGGTTTTCATTGGTTCAAATCCAATCACCTTCGTTTTGAATTTAAGATGAGAAAGAATTCCCCATTGGTAGCAAATGCTTATCCCATTAAGCGGGGAAATCCTATTTAATTTAAAAAGCCGAAAAAGTATACCTCTATTCTTTCAAGAACGGACTAAGATGGTCAGCTATCCAGCAAATCTTTATAATTAAATACCGTTACTGTATAGGTAGATCTCGTTGTGAAAGATCTATTTCTGAATAATAGATAGGTAGAGCCGAAGAGTGTGAACTGTACAAGTTCCCAATAAAAGAAAAAGGGGGCTCCGGTGTATAGAGGAGACCTAACCGTTTAACAATAAGAAAAAACCATAGAAACGATGGAACCCACTATTTCATTATTGACTTCTTTCTATTTACTTACTCTTTTTTATTACTAGGTCTTATTGGTACTTAGTATCAATATCCTTTTTGATTTCAAGGTGCAATGCCTAGAAAAAATCGTGGTCGGGAAGGTTATCGTAGCAAAAGCCATTGGAATTTTGATTTTATACATAGGAAAAAAGCGTTTTGTTATTAAAAAACTAGGAAAGGGAAAAGAATAACTGAAAAAAAATCCATTACCATTAGTTATTCGTCGAAATTTCATTTATTTAATGACCAGAATTAAGCGAGGCTCTATAGCTCGGAGACGTAGAGCAAAAACACGTTTATTTGCATCAGGCGCTCGAGGAGCTCATTCAAGGCTTACTCGACTTATTGCTCAACAGACAATAAGAGCTTTGGCTTCGGCTCGTCGTGATAGAGATAAGAAAAAGAGGGATTTTCGTCGTTTGTGGATCACTCGAATAAATGGAGTAATTCGCCAAAATGTAGTAACTTATAGTTATAGTCAATTAATAACTAATATGCACAAGGAACAGTTGCTTCTTAATCGTAAAATGCTTGCACAAATAGCTATCTCAAATAGGAATTGTCTTTCCATAATTTCCAGTGCGATTCTAAAATAAGGAGATTGGGATGAATCCACCGAACTCTTTTAATTTCAAAAATTAATTGAGTTCTCTGGAGGATGAACTCCGGGAAGGTAGAGTAGAAATCAATTAGGATGATAAATAAAATAGGAGAATATGATAAATTCGTCAAAATGGGCGAACGCACTGAATAAAAAAAAAAGGCCTCTTCCCCGATTCTTTTTTTTCTTACGCCACAGAAATCAAATTCGGATTTCATTTTTTATTCAATAGAAGAATAAGCCTATTTTTTTTTTCTTTTTCTAAAGCCCTTTGTTCTCTTTTTTCTGGCGGCCGACTCCCTTCTTTTTATTTCGAATAGTTTCTCACTACCATGAAAAGGTAACGAAGATAAAATACGAGCTTGTTTTATAGCAAGAGTAAGACATCGTTGTTGTTTTAAGGTCAATCTATTCACCCGTCTAGATAAGATCTTTCCTTGTTGACTAAGAAATCGACCAATTAAACTAATGTTTCTATAATCAATTTCCCCTGGTTGGATCGAGGACGAACGCTGCCGAACAGATCGCTTTTTTTTCGAAAGAGGTCGCTTTTTTTTCGAAACAGGTGGCTCGGTAACAAGTGGCTTTTTTTTCGAAAGAGGTCGCTTTTTTTTCGAAACAGGTGGCTCGGTAACAAGTGGTTTTTTTTTCGAAAGAGGTTGCTTGAGTTTAGCCATGATTTCTTTATTCCTTATCCCGAAAATACCGTTTCGATCGGATCAAAAATGATTTATTTATCAAGTTATTTTTAGAATTCAAAAGGGGGGGCTTTCTATAGAATAGATTCTAATATTAGAGCATAATCATCATATTCTATATATTCTGTATCTTTAAGGTACATAATTCTAATTAATGTGAATGTCGTTTTTATGTTCCTTTGAAAGGTGACACGGGAATATTGGGTTCGATCTACTCCTTTATCTCCCTGTGAATCGTATGTTTGTGACAATAGGGACAGAATTTTCTCAATTCCAATGTACTGGGCGTATTTTTTGGATTCTTTTGAGTAAGATATCTGTAAATGCCCGGGGATTTCTTTTTTTTATTATTAACACGATTTTGAACACAATCGGTACATTCCAAAGTAACCCTTCCTCTCTTCTCTTTACCCTTAGCCATAAACTTCCTTGTGGTTTTTTGATTCACCCAACTCCTTTCTATTTCCGATCCAAAACAAAGAAAAGGAACGAAAAAAAAGAAGTTGCTACCTCGAAATCGGATTATGAAAGAAAGATTTCGTTGCAATCAAGATAATCAAATAATATGAACTATTACGTAATACAAGGATTTCGAACTTTCTCTATTTCTATTTAGACTTGCAGTTCAGCATTTCGTTTCAATATCCTGTCCAAGACTCTTCCCTAAGCAAAGCACATTTACGCTTCCACTCTATTATTAAGAAAAGGGTAACCTGAAGCCGAGTTCTCTTGGGTCGAGCTCCCTTATTTTTTTTCTTTCTTCTTTTTTTCTCTGACTCTTACCACCCGTTCCTATTCTCTTCTATCTCCTTAATAAATAAAGAAAGGGGGAGAGGGATTAGTCACAGATATTTGACTGTGATTGTATCTCTAATCTTCTTCATCCCTTCCCATATCAAAAACTAGAATGAAAAAAAGGGGAATATTAACGCATCCGGAAAAAAACGATTAATCTCTATCAATAGACCTGCTAAAGCCCCGAACCATATAGTACTTAGTACCGGCGCCGCGGAGAGATATGTTTTTAGATCTCGCATTTCAAATCCTCCCTCGGAATTCTATATTATAATACATATATGATCGGATGTATCTGTAATTAAGGACCACTTGTCTTTATATGAAAAATTCACAAATCAAATTGTAGTTTACAACGATTCGGTAAATAATATTTTGACTTTCCTAAAACAGAAAACAAAGATATGCTTCCCCTCTGCCTGAACTGAGTATTTCAGTCAACTATTTCTTTCTAGTTTTATTTATGACTAGTTGAATATTGCATGTGTAGATAAACTTGTTTTTTCTATTTATAGAAATATATTCTATTTCTATGTGTTATAGGCGACCAAAAAAAGAAATGGCAAGATAAATTATCTATTTCAATAGAGGAAATACGGATATGGAAAACATTACAGAGATTCTCTAGAATGACACTGTAGACCAATTGTAAAGGGATGTAGCGCAGCTTGGTAGCGCGTTTGTTTTGGGTACAAAATGTCACGGGTTCAAATCCTGTCATCCCTATTATTGCCCCCCCGGAGCAATAAGGAGAGATTCGTTGAGGTCGATTCCAATTGGACATACATATAGAATTCACTATAGTTTTGATATCTATCCTATATCAAAACTGCGTTGGGGATTACAAAAAGAAAGAACCCTCTTTTTTTTAAGATAAAAAGAGAAAGAAGCGCTCTTAGTTCAGTTCGGCAGAACATCGATTCTAAAACCCGATGTCGTAGGTTCAAATCCTACAGAGCGTGGTTCCATTCTTCGTGGATCCAAAATGAGACTGAAATGAAAGAAAGAACCCTTTTTTTAAGATAAAAAGAGAAAGAAGCGCTCTTAGTTCAGTTCGGCAGAACACGAGTCTCCAAAACTCGATGTCGTAGGTTCAAATCCTACAGAGCGCGGTTCCATTCTTCGTGGATCCAAAATGAGACTGAAATGAAATGATTGAAGAGGAATATGAACTTGACCTCCTGTGGATAAAAGAAAGGAGCAGGTCAGTCAAAAAAAGAAATGCTAATAAATCAAAGGCCCAAACGATCACCGCGTTTGTATTGTAAATATGCAGTTACAAATAATCCAGTCAAAGTAATAGGAATTAGACCCAAAACGATTCCAAATAGAAAAACTTCAATCATTTCAATTTCGTTGAAGAGGAAAAAAGAGAGGTAATATATATCTCTAAATAGGAATCCGTCTTACCCCTAAATTGAAATCTCAACGACCAATAATTTCTAATTTACAATTGAGGCAGTACAAAACTCTAGAATCTATGATAGGTCGAGAAAGATTTCGTTTTCTCAATTTTTCATTGAATTCATTTCTCATTTCAAATAAGTCGTATCTTGCTCAGACCAATAAATAGAGCTGAGGTTATAGTTAAAGCGACGAGTAGAAAACCGAAATAACTAGTTATAGTCAACATGAAGGAATTCAATAAAATCTGTTTTTTCTACATATGTTTAGAAAGCACTTCCCTAAGTTTCCCTTTTGGAAAGTAAAGATGGGAGGATAAGCCAAAATACCAATTGGAAGACTAAGTTCAATTGGTATTTGTTGATTCATTAATCATTATAGATGTTGCTAACAACAATAGACTAGCAAAGGTAGAAAAAGAAATCAATTAAGTATCTGGGATATCCACCCATTCCGTAATTCCGAATCAAGAGATTTTTTTAGCAACTCTTGAGTAAACTAAGATTAAAATAATAAAAAAAAAGGAAAAGTATAATAAGAACTGTATCATGTAATTTGATTCAAAAAAAGAGATTTTTGTTGGAATCAATATAAAATAAACTTGGAAAATCATTTGTATTTTTATTTTGTCTTTTTTTTTCGAGGACTATAGACTACTTTCCTTTTTACTGGGTAACTAATTCCTAAAAAAAAAAAAGATTATCAGAATCTTCATGAATTATTAGAAAGCAACCCGTGAGGTTTACACTTTACCCAACCCCCAGTTTCTAGTCCGAAGGCACTAATGTGGGAATCCTTCTACCACAACTACCCGGACTTTTTGGGATTTTTTTTCTATTGCCCGATACATGGTTCTACATCGATAAGCAAGAAGAAAAGAATAAAGAAATTATCTCGAACTTCATTTCGACACTGATTGGAATTGCGTTGCT